TCCCTTCCCGAACCAAACTTGAATCTTTCGATTCATTTGGCTCTCACGCTCAATTACTTCAATTTTTTTATGGTAAATTTCCATATCTTTTTTGAATGTAATGAACCTATCCTCTACTCTTTGTTCCTATTCGAACAAAATTGGAAATGAATCAATAATCCAAGGCTAGAATTTTTGGAGGACTCTTCTGACCAAACAAAAAATATGTAATTGTCAGCAAAGTTGTTTTTTTTTTTTCAAATCCAAAAAAATTTTCTTATTTGAGATTTATTTTATAAATAGGTCATCAACTCAGCATTTGGCATTTAAACAAAAATGTAAAAAAAAGAAAAAAGTATGAACCCTTTTCCAATACCAATAAAAGTTTCAAATCTTTTTATCGATATGAGTGTTATATATCGATAAATTTCTAACTATTCCTTGGAAATGGGAAACCATTTCGGTATTAATATAGTGGTAGAAAGAGTACCATGCTGTGGCTGAACTTCAAACGGTTTAGCTTTAACCATGTTAATAGTTCCACGTTATTGGTTGCTAGAGAATCAAAGTATATTTACCAACGAATCACGAAATGCTATGGTTCTTACATATGATTATATGATTTCTTAATTTATTCAGAAGTAATTCGCGAGATCATGCACCTTTCTTTACTAGTTATACCGAAAAGAGGTGCAGCTGGTTGAATCCAGTCTATTCTTGAAATAAACAACTCGCACACACTCCCTTTCCAAAAAAGATCAATACGCCAATCACTACACTTAGATTTATTGGATTTGTTGCTAAAATATCGGTATTAAATCCGAAACTCCCGGCAGATGGCCAGTGACCCGGGGAAACGAAAGAATCGGTTACATTTTTCATATGATCTCCTCTTATAGATAGACTAAAAAATCGAACATTCTTTTTTGTTGTATTACTTGACCTATTTCCTATTTAGAAATCGAAAATAGATTCAAAATCTATTCCATTGCGCAATGTATTTTCTTTTTCAATTGAGATTTCCAATAAGAATCAGACTTATTCGAATAGGATTAGGTACCGGGGTTTCGTGTAAATTGCGAAATACCTCCTTGCACCATTTCCTAAAAAGCAAAGCTTTCGTTGGGCTAAGAAGGGGAAGGAAGAAAGCGAGTCAGTAACACTAATTCCTCATCCTCAAATCAGCCCTTCCCCCCGGTTTTTCTCAACGAATAAGCAATTGTAGGAGCGAAATCCGAAATCTTGGTATAATGCGAAAAGGCAAGCAGGCAAGCCAAAGAAAGAAAAAAATACGTATTTTTTTCGGATTAGGATTAAACAAAAGGATTCGCAAATAAAAGAGCTAATGCTACAACCAATCCATAAATTGTTAAAGCTTCCATAAAAGCCAAACTAAGCAATAAAGTACCGCGTATTTTACCCTCTGCTTCGGGCTGTCTCGCAATACCTTCTACAGCTTGGCCTGCAGCAGTACCTTGACCAACTCCTGGTCCAATAGAAGCAAGCCCTACAGCCAATCCAGCAGCAATAACGGAAGCGGCAGAAATAAGTGGATTCATGATAAGTTCCTCACACAAAAAAAAAGAAATGGTTAATGATACAATCAACGAAAAAATTTTGACTGAATTATTCCATCGACTAAGATTCAGCCAGTCGAAGTCAGTAAGAACTCCGAATTGAAATAAAAATATTCCATCAGATCATCAGAAAGGGTTTCTCCTTTTTAGTTCCTATTTGTTGAGTCTTTCCTGAATCTATACAACGTGAGTTTCTCATTTCCTTCTTTCTAACCATTCGTTGAATTCTTCGACCCTTTCTTGCTTGATTTTCTTTGTTTATTCATTCAATTCATAGTCATAAATAAATGAAAAAAAACATAAAAAAAGACTTCATTAAAGTAGGGCTTAATATTAGTTCATATATAAATAGTCAATATCTAATATCCAATATACATGCCTTTCTTCCATAACGTAAACCCAGCATTCTACCTTAAATTCAATTGGATTCTAGAATCTTTCTTTGAATTGAAACAGCTACAGGAGTTGGCTTATAACTATTCGATTCCATATGCCCAGTTCGGCCTTTCTATACTAAACAACCCCCCTCTAATATCCCTTTTCTATTACTATAGAACATACTTGAGAACATACAAGTATGTTCCCTAAGTAGATTATCTTGAAACATATATTGACTTGATATAAGAAAAAATAGTCTTTCGAAAATGAATTAATGATGACCCTCCATAGATTCGCCTATATAAGCTGCGGCTAAAGTTGCAAAAATAAGAGCCTGAATACCACTTGTAAATAATCCAAGAAACATGACAGGTATAGGAACTACTAAAGGGACTAAAGAAACAAGAACAACAACGACTAATTCATCGGCTAATATATTTCCGAAAAGTCGAAAACTAAGGGATAGAGGTTTTGTGAAATCTTCTAAGATGTTAATGGGTAAAAGAATTGGGGTTGGTTGAATGTATTTACTAAAATAACCTAATCCTTTTTTTGTAAGACCCGCA